GGCAAAAAGAAATGCATTTTTGTGTCGCATATAGCTACAAAATGAGAGAATGGGAATTCCCTTAGGGAGCAGACTCCATTTTCAAATTTTTTATGTCGGATATAGGCCAAAAACCACAGAAAACTTAGTGAAAGTTTTTCTAGAAAACAGCTTGCTTAGAGAGCTTGCCTGTAAGGGGAAGGAAAGCTCTCATTTGTCCAATCCACCGAATACTGTCCTTTCCTTCTTTTACCAGTTTTCTCGTCGAGTTGCTGCTACGTTTCTTGAGCAGCAACAGCCTACATAGCCCGGCTCCCTCTTTTTTAAGGAAGTAGGCATCAGACAAGTCTGTAGTTCTAGGTCCTTTTTCCAGTTCCTAAGATTGAGGGGAGCACCCCTTCCTCTCAATCTCCATTTCCCAGCATTTTTGGGATAAAAACCGATTTTTCGCCATACTTAAGCAAGTCTTCTTTGACTTGCCGTAGAAAAACGATTTCGAGCCGGTCCCTGTCGGCCGGGCTCGATCCGGGGTGAGAAATGTCCAGCGCGTCCCGAGCCTCGATAAAGAAATCGAAAACTGCTTCCTCCGTCCCGTAGGCGGCCTCCAAATAAGGATGCCCTTTAAGAATCTCATTTAAGAGAGAGAAACAGGAGTGCTTCCCTTCTCTTATTTGAAGATCCCTGTTTTCAAACTCAAGGAGCCTATTGTACTCCGCTTGAGAAGCACAATTGGAGAGGCTTTCCTTGAGTTCACGCCAATAATCACCTTTCTCAGTTTTCATAAGGAAAACTGAATCCCTGTTTTCAAGAATGAGAATTCGAGGAAAAGAGGTCTGCTTACCAGTTGAGTCCTAGCTTTAGGTTTAGGTTCCAGGCCTTACGCCTAACGAGTGATCTTAAAGAATAACTCGGCAACAGGGAATTTAGCAACAACTGCTGCACCTACAGGAAAACTGCAAGTTCAATTCCATAACTCGGGCAGCATCGTAGCTGCACTCCGCTCGTGTGATCCTAAGACGCTGGAAAAGGAGACTTCTACCCCCTGCGGATATCTCCCTATCCTTTCTTATTAAAGACATCCGGGCAAAGACAAGTTCCAGAGCGCGGACAGGCAAGAGGAAAGCAGGCAAATGCCTCTTCTTTTCGATTCTTCTGTTGCGTAAAAGCCGTCTAACCTCTCTGTCTTTAGCCCCGGGGCGGATGCCCCCTAATCAAAGTGAAAGCATTTAAAGGATATCGTTACTGGCCCGGAAAGGAGTCTGGGTAGGTGACCCGAAGTGGTGTCTTTTGCTCTTAGTTAAGCCGATAGTCTTTCACCGGTATATGGGAAAACAGTCTTTTTTACCGAACCGAAAGCACGTAAACCGATAGGCAAGCTTTCTTTCTTTATTTAACTAGTAGCTGGGCAACTTTCCTTTTTTTGCCTACTTGCTTGCTCTTGCATAACTTGCTAAGCTGAGATTGGACCTTACTTAAAAAAGAGCCTGCTATTAGAAGTTTTCGCCCTAGCCCTAACAGCTTTCTTTCGATGATCCCGACCAGTAACCTCCCGCCCTTCTCTTCTGGCTTGATCGATAAGCCGTTAAACCGTCCTCTCTGTCTGTTCGTGAAAAGCTAACTGTCTTCTTCTCTTCTTCTGGATCATCGGATTGAGAGTACCTCTGTCTCACTGAGCGGCTTGCTGGTAACCTTCCTTTCTTTCTCAAAGGGTTGACTTCCTGTTCTTGATAGGTTAGCAGATGTTACATGACTCGCTCATCATAGAGAGTACAACGGACTAAGCCTACTCTTTAGTTGCTTTGGCCTAACTAACTAATAAGGGGCGGGCTGCAGCTACTTCTTCTCTGCTAAAAGATTTTTGGCCTGTGCGGTAACCGGGATTTCGTTAAAGAAAGTGGGCCTTTGGAAAGAAGTATGGAAGGGTTCCGAGCATTCAGTGTATAAGGCGGTCGGGCATTCGGGTTCGACCGATACACGTTAGAGAAGGCGAAGATAGGTGGTGGGTGTGATGAGAATTCCATCAAGTGCTAAGGCATCGGTTTTGGTACCGGCATGCAAAGGGTCGAACGAAGGAGGCGAAGAAAGAGACAGCTATGGTTACAATCGTAAAGCAGCTAAAGCAAGATAGGCCTTGAAAGCAAGAATCAGAGTTACCAATGTCAAATCATCAAATTCAAAATTTCTTTCGCGCATATATATATATGCGAAAACAAGCATTTTTTTATTATCTCTTTATTTAATATGAAATGTTTCCTGCCCTAATGTTACATGTCTTCTCTCTACTGAGGTAGGACCTTGGACAAGGGTTACCTGCCGACAACGCCCAGCACAACGCATTGGGTTTCTCGGGCTATGGTGTTGAAGGCTCTATTGGGCCTTGCTTTCTCGGTCAAAACTTCCCCTTTCGATTGAAGAGTTCTATAAAGCTAAGGCAGGATTCGAACCTGCAGTCTTTCGACTTACCTCTTCTCCGCTGCTTTGAATTCATATCCAAAAGACTAAGAGTTGACTATCAAGATGACAAGACAGACAGAACAACAGTTTGCCAACCTCTTAGAAAGAACGAGTGATCCTTGGGTAAGGGTCACGAGTGTAGGGTAAGCAGCATTTGAATTAGTTGTTCCTGTAGCTCTTTCTTCTGATTCTTATGATCACAGGGGCCGCGTCTTTCAGAGCCCTTCTGTGGAATGAGGGCCTAAAGGCGCCTGAAGTGGGGCAAGGCTTTGGTGAAGCGGGCACTTGACTCGAGTTAGTGTCGGCTGACGAGGTCCTTTCGATGAAGCAGCCGGAGCTTTGTAAAGAATGTCTCCCTAACCTGGATGACTACTTTAGTAGGGGCTTAACCTTATACCTCGGAGTAGCGAATGCTTCAATGACTTTTATCATGAGCGAGGGGAGCCGGGCTTTCATTGGAGCATTGGATAGGTAACAGTGAACCGCTTCTCACTTTCTTTTGTAGCCGATTGGTCACACAGGGCTGTGAGAGTGAGCAGCGGCTAAGCCAGCTGAGGAGATTGATATTGGTGCACATGAATCTCTTTGTCCTGCTTCCTTGTATGACCCACTTGGGACTGCACTACTTAGTAGATCTCTTAGGTAAGCGAGGGGTTCCTGGGAAAGGGAAAGGAGTGAGATTGGGGAACGCACCTAACCTCTTGCTAAGTAAGTAGGCAACTAACTCAAACTCTCGAATGAAATACCCCAGTCAGAAACGACTTCCTCTAAGGTTATACGTCTACCTGTACCTAAATGGAAAGCAAGCTTCGGCAGTTGTTAAGTAAGTGAAGAACGCTAACCTCAACTTCGAATCTTCTGGCCGGGATTTCCCCTCGGAATGCGCGATCTAAAGCCAAGAGCCCTTATTACTCTAGGTCCCGTGGGATGTTTATTAGGAGCTTTTGAAAGCCCTCTTTCGAGTTCAGTTCTTTTACTATTCTTTTTTCTTTTAATAACAGTTGCTAAGGAGTTCCCTCTTCCTATTGCTAATGATCAAGGGGCAGATGCGTCGGAAGGAAGTCACGCCATAAGCTGCTGCATTTTACTTTATAGTTTTTCCGGGTAGGTGTGCTTGAAAGGTGCCGTTGCCTCCGAGCTTGTAGTTCCTGTGCCTCTTGTTTGCTTTTTACTATTCGGATAGAGGGGAAAAGGGCCTTCTGCCTTTCTAAAGGAGGAGCCGAAGGAGGATATCTCTTTCAAGTCATGATTGATTACTCCGGAAAACGGTAAACTTAATAAGAAGGTGTACGTGGAGCTCAATCCCCTATGATGAGTGGACTGGGAATGCCTATCCAGAGAAAGGGCGTAAGCTATTCTATCTGTGAAGTTAGTAGTGATCACTCATTCTAGAACCGGACATGGCATGGAACTTGAACGAAGAAGTGGGTGGGCGTAGCCCAATCATGAGTAGTTCTTCCTTTAATAACAGAAAAGGAACGATCTCGAGTCTATCTGTTTAGGATTGATCATTCATGGACAGGGACTCGGAAACATGAGATTGAATGAACCAAATCTACAGAGTCAGTACCATCACTCTTGGTACTAGCCCTAGCTACGCTCCCTCACTACTTGACTCTTAGTGCGCAAGTTTAGGAACAGGTGCCAAGCCACCAAGAACCTAATACTCTTCCCTCATAGCTTGCTACATGAACCGTTCGCTCTGTTCGAGCTCTCTCTTATCTCTGTACCCTCTCCCTCTCTTCACAAAACCTCTCCTTGACAAGGACTCCCCTTCAACAGAAGATAAGAATTGTGTAAAATACGGATTCATTGACACTGAAATCGAGAATAAAGCAAAAAGATTACCAATTGCGAGAGCAAGAACATTTTAAGAGCGAAAACCGGCTATATCTGATCTTGCTTGATGCTGAGGAAAGGAAAACGCTCGACCGTTAGGGAGAGGAAGATGAAAGCTTGAAGGCAGGGTCAGTTCTACTTGTGGGATCCATTCTCCTTTCAAGCCGCTTATTAGCATTTGCCTCGAGCAAGCTCGGACTACTACTACTGAACGGAAGGGCTCATAAGAAGTTAGAAGAGCCCCATAACTAGTATACCCATTCGATCCACTCATTCGAGCTACAAAGACAAGAAGAGAGGTTAGAATATGCTCGACCAATAGGGAGAGGGAAGTTGTAACCTTTCTCTTTCTTAGCCGTAAAAGGTAGGGGATTTCTAACACGAGGTGGGTTTAGTAACTAAGGTAGCTACTTCTGATTCTTACTCTTATAAGGATGCAGATAAACTACCTCTTAAACAACCCTAGGTGAGCGAGGGGATGCTTGGGCTTAAAAGCGCGACCCGAAGTGACTAAGGTTACTAGTTCGATTCCTCTCTTCCTCTTCCGAGCTATGAATAACCTCTTCCGATCACACAAACCAATCTCAAAGGGGATTACTTCAAGTAGCAGAACGGGGGATAAGGCATCTGTGAGGCATTCCGAAGTTTAATTCCATTCTCCCGTATTCCCCAGCCAATGCCTTGCTCCATTCAGGAAACCGGAAGATTGCAGGAAAGCAGCTTTGCGTACTAGCCTTCGGGCCGATTATTCCGCTTCTTTACTTTAATGCACGGATATTCGTAGCTCGTCGTCTTGGTTATTGCAGAGCAAGAATCAAAGAAAAAGGAGCTAGAACAGATGCAGTCTTCTGTGGCTTAGGTTGGCGGAGTAAGAGAAGTACGAGTTTTTGTAGCCGTTGGGGTGGAGCTTCTGAGTAGCTGCCCCAGGGGTAACGACTACACGACCAGAAAGGCGTTCTCACATGAATCATCAATTAAGTGCGCGGTCATACATAATTATTAGCATGCATCTCTTTAAAAAAACCTTGAAGGTAGTCGGCTAACGCATGCATCCTTGGAATGGAATTCACGTACACGGCTAGCATGCGTTTGAAATCCTGAAAAGGACTGAGATTGTGTAGTGGGCTAGCAAAGGTTTCACGAAAACCTTGTAAAATGGCGGTGATTTGGGAGAACCCGAGTGGGGCATACTGAAAATGGAATCGAAAAGGCAAACGTTCTAAGTACTTCTGTAAGCCTATACTAAAAGAAGTGAATGTTAAACAACAATCAATATAGGAACGTCAGTCTTATAGGTACGGCGAACTGGGAAAGATCAGCCCGCTATTCATTTTTGAATAAGTCTATCCATGACACCAACTCTTTATTTCCCATTCTTCCTCTCAATCGCCTTACGGCTTTTGCCATTTGCTGTCGATCGTCCTACTTGCTGCAGCGGTTACTTTGGTCGTATCTGGTGCAAATTCCCATTTTTTCTAAAAAGAAAGCCTTCCTTGGTCTAATTTAGTGGAAGCCACCCTGACTAGCACTACAAATTGTCTTCCTGGTGGGCTCCTTTCGCTTCCCCATCGGTAAATGAGTTCTTTTCTAAGCTAAGGAAGTCGATGGATCCCCTGAAAGTCACCTCCGTGGTTTCCTTCGCTTGTAGTAAACGGGTAAATGGTCCACAATTATGAGAGTTTGAAAAGTCCTTATTTAGCCAAAACCGGAAAGAGAACATTAGCACGCACAGATGGAGGATACCCCTGGAAGACCCACTTATGCCTGCCCTACGGTGGCTCTTTAACGGATCCAATACCAAGACGACTTCTTTCATTTATGAGTTCACTAAAAGCCGAAAGAAAGCACCTCCTGATTCAAGAGGGAAGCATACTTGGACTTAGCTTCATGGCTTTGATCCCCTGTACGAGTAGTGAATAATTTTTCTATGATTAATGTAACCAGGAAGTCATTGAAAAGACCGGTCCGGAGTAATGTAGGAAGGTATAGCTCAGATCTTATCAAGACCATTCGTTTAATGCGCGAGGTACGAGGTAGGTGGGCCCAGATTCTTTCTTTTATATACCCTATCTTTATATATGAAAAATAAAGCGCTGCTTGAGTCCCGCATATGGCACGAAAGGGAAAGTAGGCCTTTGCTCCTTTACTAGATAAGCTAAGTAAAGTCTACGATCAGGAAGAACTGGTTTGGGCCACACCTCAACTCACAGTCACAGTTTACCGACCATCCATTTCTTCAGTCAGAAGGAAGGCTAGCGAGTTCAGCATTACTACCTGGGGCAGTCAAAGAAATCGAGCAGGCTTATGACTTGGATGGAACGTACAAAGTATATTGTTGACGAATCATTTACCAGTCACATCGGCTTAAGCCAGTCAATCGATCCACGTCCACGATCATCTTGATCGAATCGGAACAAAGTCCACGAAAACCATTCTTCTTTTTCGACCTTGTCTTCTGCACCTATCCCAGGGAGTTCAGACCGATCCCTTTCACATACCGATAAAAGTGAAGCAGCATTCTTTGCTATTAACTATTCCTCTTGTGACGGAATACGTTTGAGTCGAACTTAGTTCATCTATATAGTTTCATAAGGTCCCCTTGTCGAAGATGTGCCAACCAAGGTTCACTCTTTCTTGGCTAGTGTAGTAGACTCCATTATAGGTCATTCGGAAGGGCTCTGTATAGTTTCTATTTTTGGGCGTAACATTGTGGTTGTTCCCTCGACTGACCGAGAAAAAATAGTTCCAGAGGCATCTTCCATTTATATCGATTTGGGTTTTTCTGCACCATATTTGGATCTCCCTCTTCTTCGATCCGGAATTCCCAGCAAATCCTTGACTCCTCGAATACAATGGGATTTCACACCTGGCAAATCTTTTACTCTACCTCCTCTTATTAACACCATGGAATGTTCCTGCGAATTATGACCTTCGCCCGGAATGTGAGCAAATATATCATGTCGATTGCTCAACCGTACTTTGGCTATCTTACGGGGAGCTGAATTTGGTTTTTTCGGTGTTCTCGTTGAAACACGTGGGCGTACTCCTTGCTTCTGGGGACATTGATCCGAAGCTCGAGTACGGTCCGTGCGCCGTTTTACTTCTTTACCATGACGAATCAATTGATTTAATGTAGGCATCGCTCTCAAACAACAGCAAGAGGAAGAAAAATAAGGTCAATAAAAATAAACAAAAGAAACCAAAACCAGATGAATAAACAACAAATAACAAAATAAAAGACATACCGGAAAATGAACAAAAATGAATAAAAAAATACCGTAAGTAAAGAAGAGCCAAAAAATGTGGTTGTTCTAAGGGGTGATTGATGTATCTCAGTAGAGGGAAACCTATTTTATCGTCTTCTTCGTCTTATCAACGTAGGCTAAATCGCCTAACTGTTAAGCACAATGCAAACAATCACTCATTTTATTGGAGGGAATCATGTTTCAAGCGGCTGTAATATCATTGGTTTGGGTAGAGGTATGAAAAACATTGTTCAAATGGAGGATATGAACAAATTGGATCTGTTTCTCGTTATAATACGACACGAGTTTTCCACGAATACATATAAGTATTCATCACTAAGGGAAATCGACGTGGAAACGTTTTTAGATCTCCTTTCTCACTGTCGGGCTAAAGGAGTAGTCAACGAAGAAGTTGAGATTCAAAGTCGGGATGCAAAAGAGTCTTCTCATATAGAAGACAATGTGATTCCTGAATTAATCATACCAATCGAGATGGTCCCATTATTACGAATTTCATTATCCTATCTTATATTTCGATTGAGGAATGGCATTTCCAATGATATAGCCTTTCTCCCAAATCGCACTCGAATCCAGAAATTAGGAGAAATAGTACAAAAAATGAAAATCAGCGATATCCGTTTCCATTCATTCCAGGTTATCAGTTTTCATGCAGGAGTCACTCCCATAAACATTGAGATTTTAAAAGCAGAAATGGAGAAACTGCTGGAGTACAGGGCTCTTGTTGAGATATCTCATTTCTTGATCTCTATCTTCGTTAACCCGAGTGATGCTCTCATGGAGCCTATTGTCTTTCAAAAAGCAATTAAAAAAGATCCTACACGAGGGTTCAATGAACTCTACTTCTTATTTCTTGATATCTATTTAGAAAAAATAGATAGTTTAGTTTTGGGTATATTTTATGAAAATAGGATGGAATGCAAGTGGTTTCGGGTATTAAATATTGCACTGTTGTGCTTCCACTGCAGGAGTGAAATCAGGTTGCTCAAAAAGCAATTTTCGATTTCTGATATTGCTCCTGTATGGGGATTGACTGCCCAGATTCGCGCAGGAACGCGTGGGGGTAGAGTCCTCAGACCTTTAAATGGAAAACTGTTTCTAAGTGGGGATGGTAGACTTAATTGGATCAGCCCGGATAGTGTCTTAGATGTGAAGTATTAGGTTAGCAGTTTGAATTCGTCTTACGCCATATGTACTGAGATTGTTCGGGAGACATGGTAAATGAAAAAAGAAGATAAAAGATATATGTTCCGGCTCACCCATTTGAAATTAGAATTGTAAACTGAAATTAGTAGATCGATTCTCCATAAGACTCATGAAATCATTCCACCTTTCTTCCTGTGAGGAACCACACACACCCTGAACATAATCACTATAGAATTCCACTAACTCAGACACTTTCTCCTCCCATCTCTTCTTCCTCTTCGTGCCGGGACAAAGGGAAATCAATATTTCTGTCAATTGATTAGATTGAATGGCTATTGTTCTATCTATGTCATTGTGAAATGTATTTAACAGATTGATATGAATAAATGAATTGATTATGAAAAGCGGATGACCCATATGTTGAAAGACTCCGGAATATATATCAGGAACCAATCTTACGTATGGTAGGGTGGTTATAAAATTATCATGTACTGTATATATTGGTGCTTCTTTTCTTAATAATGATTCACTGACTTTCATTGCTATATATGCATCTTTCTGGTGAATAAAGTTAGCACATGCAGCCGCTTGTGTCTTTCGCTTATCCCTGATCGTTGTTGGCACCTGAATTGTGACCCTCCTTCTCTTTTTGGTTAACTTTTCATAAACAGCTATAGTTTCTTTTGTAAAACACATGTAGTCCTGCTTTGTTGTGAAAAATGGTATATTATATATTACTGGTTTCCCCATCTCTGAACAAAACCAGCTAATGATTGTAATCAACTTCATTAAATTATCAATATCAGGATATTTTTGTGACCAAAAGCTCTTGCATAGTTTAGCTAGTTTATGGCAATCTTTATCACTTAGCAATAGTTTATATGTTTCCCTAAGATCATTTATCATGGTGATAACAGTCTTTCCATATATCAAGGGCATGAAGAGTTTTTTCACTAGTTTTCTAGAAAGCATTGATTCTATAATTAGCATTTTTGAGTCATCCTCGAAATGAATATATAAATAGTCCTTAAGCTCATTGAGCATGTGCATGTATACGTCTTGTATTTGACCATCGGGGTGAGGAAGAAGATTCGTTTTCACTGCCATATCCGTGTTTAGCAACAAATAACTCATGATCTGATAAGCACTTGAGGATGCATCTTGAGATATGGCTTCTTCCTTATATTCTTCCATTCTATCGTTAGACGCACACAGGGCCTTTGAAATGAACTGAAAAGGATCACTGGCACCTTTCACAAAGCTTATTAAAGACTCATCGGAAGAATAGATCAAACTCTTCTTTGACTTAACCCATTCAAGCGCTTTCTCGTAGTTATTGAATTTTTTATATTTAAAGGCAGCTGATACTTCAAGTATATCCTTATCCAAGAGTAGGTTCTCATCTTGATTCCCTTTCTCAAATACTATGAGACTTCTTGCTAAATCCCGCTCATGAAAATGAAAGATTCCTGATCGATAGATTCTACCCCTAAAATCCATAAAGGCAGGGAGATAAAAGACATAATCCTCGTATGCAGAGGCTAAACTAATGATTGATTCTTCAAACATAGCTACTTGCATCTCATTAGATAATTGTTGAAAGAGAGATCCTAGGGAAGTGACTTTCTTTATTTCATCATTATTGAAATAAGCCAGCCTCAGATGATCATAAGCATTTTTCATATTAACGTATGCTAGTTTTCTTGGCATAAGTACCCTCTCTCTTTCTAATGTATTTCTATTTCTTTTAATGAACTCCAACATTCTTTTATTAATCTTAAATCCTTGTTTCTGAAGACCGTTTAATATAAAGCACATTGAATTGATCTTATTATCATTTAATTCAATATTGAAATTATTAAGATTATGGCTAGAAATGAGCTTAAACCTATTATATAAATCAGAAGTTGGCTCACTTAAGTAACCTCCACACATATCCGATAACATAATAGGCCCCCTTGTCATCTGTTTATCTTTGAGTTTCCAATTTACAGGCCTACATACCATTGGAATATTGAGTTTTAATGGAAGATGTTTTAATTCAAAATTACAGATAACGAATAAATTAGTTTTAGGACGATAACTTTTCTTATTTTTGATCAATTCATCTGTTTTCATTAAATCGACGTCAATTAAACCTCTTTCCAACATAAATTGATATAATAATGTACCTATTTTATATCTCTCTTGCTTATTAATAATCATTTCCTTTCTATTGGCTATTATATCAGCTTGCGTACGAACAGCAGAATCCAGCTTATCTATCAATGTTGCCACCCTTACAATTGATGACTCATTTATACTATAGAACAAGAGGCCTAAAACATAAATAATGATTGCCTCTATCGTATATTTACCTAATGGATAAATGTATTTATCATAAATTTCCTTATCTAGTTTATGATGAAATAAATAATCTTTTGCGCATTCTCTATTATCGCCTATTAAGATTTGTATGATGTTTGAACTTTCTTTAAAGATATTATTTTCATCAAATTGGGTGGTTAGATTTTCTATTTGTGCCTGTACAGCTTGTAGACTACACATATTAGTATCTTTCTTATATTCCTTCAAAATGGTATAAGCTATTTTATGAAATTCTCTACTAGCATTGTTCTCCCCTGCATTTTCTGGTAGATGTGAATATACATCATTCATAAATTCTTCAATAACACCATGGGCCGCTGTCGAATAGTACTGATTTGAAGAATACCCCTTAGAATAATACTGATTAGAAGAATACCTCATAGAGTAGTAAAAATAGTTGTATATATATCTTCTAATCATTTATGTTTAATATTAATGATGCAGACGTTGTTTTTTAAATATTAATGTATCTTTTTTGGTTTCCGATACTGAATATATTTATTATATTGTTTCTTATAATGAATTATTCTATATTATAATGACATCTAAAAATAATGGTCTCTCATGTTTAGGAAGGGTATTAATTAAGCATATACCTCTAAAGGGTGTCATGTTTCGGAAGGGTATAATTCAGTACAGCTCAAGCCCTTATGCATCACCAGTGGTATTGGTAAAAAAGAAAGATGGTTCTTGGAGGTTATGTGTAGACTACAGAGGTCTAAACAAGCAAACTATTAAGGACAAGTACCCTATTCCCTTACTAGAAGATCTGCTAGATGAGTTGGGTGGTTCACAATTCTTCTCCAAACTTGATCTTAGAGCAGGCTTTCACCAGCTACGAATGGACCCTCAAGATGTTTACAAGACAGCTTTTAAAACACATTCCGGTCATTATGAGTATCTTGTGATGCCTTTTGGCTTGACTAATGCACCGTGCACCTTTCAAGGCCTAATGAACCATGTATTCCAATCCATTGCTCGGAAATTCTTATTGGTATTCTTTGATGATATATTGGTATACAGTCCTAGTTGGGAAGATCACATTCAACACCTTGAATTGGTATTTTCTATTCTGAGGCAGCAGCAGCTATATCTAAAGCCTTCTAAGTGCACATTTGGGGCCACAGTAATAGACTACTTGGGACACTTCATTTCAGCTGAAGGCGTTCGGACCGATCCAAGTAAGATCAAGGCAATCGAGCAATGGCCCTCTCCCACTACTCAGAAGCAACTCAGAAGCTTCCTCGGCTTAGCCAATTATTACAGAAGGTTTATTATAAATTACAGCATTATCGCTCGTCCTTTGACTAACCTTCTCAAAAAGGAAGGATTCCTATGGGGACCTGAAGCTACTCAAGCCTTTATTGATCTCAAGTCTATCTTCTGCTCCTTTGAATGAAAAGAGGCCGTTCTTTATACCTTTGAAAAGTCGTTTTGTTGCCCATATCCCTGATGGGAAGGAGAGGTAAGGACTATAAAAAGGGAAGTACTTACTATTTGAGCTTTCAAACTCTAGGTCGGTCGTTAGCTCTTTCTTTCAACTCGAAATATCGTAAGAGAAGAGACGCCGTATATTTTTTAAAAGCCCCAATCTAAGGGGCCCCTCTCTGATAAGGAAGGAAGCGAAAGAATCTCAATTTGATGACAAATCTGGTTCGATGGCTGTTCTCCACTAACCACAAGGATATAGGGACTCTATATTTTATCTTCGGTGCCATTGCAGGAGTGATGGGCACATGCTTCTCAGTACTGATTCGTATGGAATTAGCACGACCCGGCGATCAAATTCTTGGCGGGAATCATCAACTTTATAATGTTTTAATAACGGCTCACGCTCCTTTAATGATCTTTTTTATGGTTATGCCGGCGATGATAGGTGGATCTGGTAATTGGTCTGTTCCCATTCTGATAGGTGCACCTGACATGGCATTTCCACGATTAAATAATATTTCATTCTGGTTGTTGCCACCAAGTCTCTTGCTCCTATTAAGCTCAGCCTTAGTAGAAGTGGGTAGCGGCACTGGGTGGACAGTCTATCCGCCCTTAAGTGGTATTACTAGCCATTCTGGAGGAGCAGTTGATTTAGCAATTTCTAGTCTTCATCTATCTGGTGTTTCATCCATTTTAGGTTCTATCAATTTTATAACAACTATCTCCAACATGCGTGGACCCGGAATGACTATGCATAGATCACCCCTATTTGTGTGGTCCGTTCTAGTGACAGCATTCCCACTTTTATTATCACTTCCGGTACTGGCAGGGGCAATTACCATGTTATTAACCGATCGAAACTTTAATACAACCTTTTCTGACCCCGCTGGAGGGGGAGACCCCATATTATACCAGCATCTCTTTCGGTTCTTCGGTCATCCAGAGGTGTATATTCCCATTCTGCCTGGATTCGGTATCATAAGTCATATCGTTTCGACTTTTTCGGGAAAACCGGTCTTCGGGTATCTAGGCATGGTTTATGCCATGATCAGTATAGGTGTTCTTGGATCTCTTGTTCGGGCTCATCATATGTTTACTGTGGGCTTAGACGTTGATACCCGTGCCTACTTTACCGCAGCTACCATGATCATAGCTGTCCCCACGGGAATCAAAATCTTTAGTTGGATCGCTACCATGTGGGGCGGTTCGATAAAATACAAAACACCCATGTTATTTGCTGTAGGTTTCATCTTTTTGTTCACCATAGGAGGACTCACTGGAATAGTCCCGGCAAATTCAGGGCTAGACATTGCTCTACACGATACTTATTATGCGGTTGCACATTTCCATTATGTACTTTCTATGGGAGCCGTTTTTGCTTTATTTGCAGGATTTTACTATTGGGTGGGTAAAATCTTTGGTCGGACATACCCTGAAACCTTAGGTCAAATCCATTTTTGGATCACTTCTTTCGGGGTTAATCCGACCTTCTTTCCCATGCATTTCTTAGGGCTTTCGGGGATGCCACGTCGCATTCCAGATTATCCAGATGCTTACGCTGGATGGAATGCCCTTAGCAGTTCTGGCTCTTATATATCCGTAGTTGGGATTCTTCGTTTCTTCGTGGTCGTAACAATCACTTCAAGCAGTGGAAAGAACAAAAGATGTGCTCCAAGTCCTTGGGCTCTTGAACAGAATTCAACCACACCGGAATGGATGATACAAAGTCCTCCAGCTTTTCATACTTTTGGAGAACTTCCAGCTATCAAGGAGACGAAAAGCTATGTGAAGTAAAAGAAGAAAAGGTCGCCGACTGCTACTAAGAACCTAACAGAGCTTTTTCTATTCCTATTACTATTGGCAATGTTACTATTAGCGATGCATTGTGTGACTTGGGAGCTAGCATATCATTAATGCCTTATTCCTTATGCCAAAAGCTAGATATAGGGACTCTTACTCCTACTCCTATCTGCCTTCGCCTTGCGGATCGTTCTTTTTATGTTCCAGTCAAGGTTGGCAAGTTTTATATTCCTACTGATTTCTTTGTGCTGGAAATGGATGAGGAGAAAGAGATCCCTATTATTCTAGGCAGGCCATTCTTAAAAACTACTAGCGCATTAATGAGTTGCAAGAATGACTCTATCGAGTTTGAGATAGGAGGCGAGACTATAGTGTTTCATATGGGAAAAGCATGTAGTAGGCCTAGGGACGCATTAGACTGTGACCTGATTGATTGGCTCGATAACTATCCTTATGAAACACTAACCCCTCGAGAGCGAGATGTTTCGTATGCCGAAAGTGCAGGGAGCTCATGCGCAGATCTGCTCTTGATGGATGGAGACGAATCGGAGGAAGTAGACGAGGAAAAAGACCAAGGTAAGGAACCTTGCGCGGCAGAGCTCAAGGCTCTACCCGCAAGTCTAAGGTACGAATTTCTAGGTCCAGACTCTACTTCGCCTGTCATTGTGAACGCTGCCTTGAATGAAAGCCAAACGTTAAAATTGCTAAATGTGATTAGAAAATACAAAAGTGCCATAGGATACACGATTGATGACTTGAAAGGCATAAGCCCAGATATCTGCATGCATAGGATTAGGCTAGAAGATAACGCTAGGCCAACCCGAGAGAGGTTGAGGCGTTTGAACCCGCGAGGTGGTTTTCAAGGAAATCACCAAGCTAAGGGAAGCGGGAATCATCTATGCCGTTCCCGACTCTGAATGGGTCAGTCCCATCCATGTGGTTCCGAAGAAAGGAGGCCTAACGGTAGTTAAGAACGATAAAAACGAACTCATCCCCACACGCACCGTCACGGGGTGGCGGATGTGTGTTGACTACCGGAAGCTGAACCAGGCCACAAGAAAGGACCACTTTCCCCTTCCCTTCATCGATCAGATGTTGGAGAGACTCGCGAACCACGAATACTTCTGCTACCTGGACGGGTATAGCGGGTTCTTTCAAATCCCTATTCACCCCCTCGACCAAGAGAAGACTACCTTCACGTGCCCTTATGGAACCTACGCCTATAGAAGAATGCCTTTCGGGCTGTGCAACGCCCCAGGGACATTCCAGAGGTGCATGATGGCCATCTTCTCAGATTTTATCGAAAATTCAATGGAAGTATTCATGGATGACTTCTCGGTCTATGGTTCATCGTTCGACGACTGCTTAGATAACTTAGCCAAGATTCTAGAAAGATGCGTTGAGACGGATTTGGTTCTAAACTGGGAGAAATGCCATTTCATGGTGCAGGAAGGGATTGTCTTGGGACATCTTGTTTCCCACAGAGGAATAGAGGTTGATAAGGCTAAGATCGAGGTAATAGAAAAACTCCCACCGCCGAGGGACGTGAGGGGGATCCGTAGCTTCTTAGGCCACGCCGGTTTTTACCGACGTTTCATCAAGGATTTCTCCAAAATCGCGAAACCCCTGACTGACCTCCTACATAATGATGTAGCCTTTGTTTTCGATGATGCCTGCCTCCGGGCGTTCGAGACGCTAAAGACAGCGCTCGTCTCGGCCCCCATTATTCAGCCACCAAACTGGGGACTACCCTTCGAACTTATGTGTGACGCCAGTGACTATGCCATAGGAGCAGTTCTAGGGCAAAGGGTAGACAAGAAGCTGCATGTCATCTACTACACGAGCAAGGTCTTAGACCAGGCTCAGGCCAACTACTCGACAACTGAGAAGGAGATGTTAGCCATTGTCTATGCCTTCGAGAAATTCAGGCATTACTTGGTAGGATCTAAAACCATCGTCTACACGGATCATGCCGCCATCAAGTACTTAATCTCCAAGAAGGAGGCGAAGCCGAGGAAGCCGAGGCTCGGTTCTCTTACTCCAGGAATTTGACATAGAAATCAAGGATAAGAAGGGAGTAGAGAATTTAGTCGCTGACCACCTGTCGAGATTAGAACCGTTAAGAGAGGGAGCTCCAAGTAAGGGACTATGCCTCAGATGATGGATCAGCCATCAGCTGTTGGTCTGCGAAGAGGAGTCCTCGGTTATTAACCAAGCTTCGGTAATAATGAGTATCAAAAGTGGATCCTGAAGGAACTTCAATTGACAAGCCCTGATAATATGTCATCCCTAGCTTAGTAGGAGACTCCACAAGCTTCCTTGAGTTAGGTGGTGTTGGAGACTCAGCATTGTCACTGCTATTGTTGTCTTGGCAAGTTCTTCGCAACTCATCAAGGAAGTTTGGTGTTAAACTTGGGTCTGGTCCTCCTGTCCCCTGGAAGTTGTTCAGGCGAGTTTGAATGAAGTCACATCCAATCTTGCCAATGTTATGTGCTCCTACGAAAGAGGGAGGGAAAAACAAAGATAAATAATGTATTGCGAACTGATACAAAGATAATTGAAAAAGGTGGAGTCCATACCTAGGAGGCTGACAGTTTCTCTAGAGTCAAACCCTCTAAGTGAGAACAAGTGTAATGTTTGAGTGATGTTATCATCTGGCTTCGGAATTTCAGCCATAGCCGTATCGAAGTATGATCTTGTACTATCAAGTCTTCCTGTGAACACAGGATAAAAAGGGCCACCTGCCTGGCAGTTCAAAAAGTAGTGGGTACAAGTCCAGGTAACATTTCGTTATCAAAAAAAAAAAAGTCCACGTAACATTTCAGTCAGTACTTAAGAATTTTAATTAGCTTGGAAACGGAAAAAGGTACTTACTAATGATCATTATATTTAAATATTTCAAATTTACAGTTAAATGTTCATTTGGATAGATATTTTCATCATAACCAACCAACAAAACAAAGAAGTCACATTATACAAAATATTGAGCTCCAAAAGAAATTATACCCAAGAGTAGCAATAGGCATCATATTGGAAAGGAAAAAAGGAAACACTGTAGAAGTAGGAATGATCCATACCATATGAATGCTATTCATAGTAGCAAGCACAAGAATGTCAGCGCAGGACACCACACCAGGGCAAGCCCTTTCTAGTTCCTCTTTGATCCTGTCAATTTTGTCAAAACCTTGAAAGGTTTTGTTAGGAATGGCCTGCCTCTCAATTGATTTATTACTGTTCCCATTGCTGTCATCTAACATAACTGAAGCATCGCAGCCCTATATGTTTAACAATGAAAACAGGATGCCTTGATTAAAATCATAATAGACACAATTTGGCCTATTGTGCCTACATTCAATCACTAATTCCCAACTTTATGCAAAAGTGAAATTGCACAGAGTAAATTCTGCAGACTAGAAAACAGTACACTAAGAAAGTCATATGTAGGAACATTTAGCAGAATGTATCATCACGATCAACCTTGCAAAAGTTGATAGTCAAACTCACCATCACATAATCATTCAATGAAAGAGATAACTAGAATGTAACTAGGCCTGACACAGTCTGATAGCAATATATCTGAACAAGCAAGCGCCCATACACATTTATGCAAATCAATTAACTCATATCACTAATAGCTAATTAACAGGACTGATTCTTCAACAACACAAGAACCAACTGCACCAAAGCCCTAATTAACTCATACATCAATCAAATTACATCAACAATGAAATCAATCACAACATCCGGTGATTTGTGTATGCAAACAACATGCAGCCCTTAGTAACACACAGTCTTCATTCAAATCAAGAAGTGAAATCAAGCAAAACAATGAGTTTCAACAATACAGCAAGATTTCAATACACAAGAAGCACCAAGACTGCATCCTCCAAGGAACAAAACCTACCTCGATGAAGCAATCATGGAAAAGAAGCCGAAGCAGCGCAGCCGTTGTGTCCTTATGCTCGTTCAGAATCTCTCTCATTGTATTCCTAACGATGATCTCCGCATTGGGACATGTATTGCCATAGTAACCGTAACTGAGACCGCTCGGGACCTGGTCAACTTTCTTCTCCTTAAACCTTTCTAGACCGCTCTCCGACGCCCTTCGCCCCTACTTACTAATAGAATGAATCAGAAACAGGAATTCATTAAACCTGCTTCCTTACCCAGGGGTAGATAGTTTAGGACCAACTTATCGAACACCAAATCTCTCAACCACAGGACAAAGGTAACACTCCTCAGATCATCTGAATCAGTTCACTTCCTTGCTTCTCTTATGTGACCTGGAGGAGATGGAAACGGGAATTCAACTGCTTCTTTGCCGATCAGCGGAGCAGGAACAGCATAGCTTACACTCACGCCCACTTACTTCAATCTCCAAAGCTATAAGTGAAGGAAGTTAGCATAGGTGAAGTTAGCTGTGCTACTGGTCTTGAGGCTGTTAAGCCCTAATGTTGGATCTAAGGCAAAGAAGACTAGTTCCCTAATTACGGATTGGATCCTTAGCAGCGGCATAGAGGAAGGCATCAGAATTCCCTACTGCTCACCCCCTCAACGAGAGAAGACCCCGCCTTCGGGCTTATTTATTACTCGCATACCTTTAGCTACATGAGGTTATGCGTATATCTCGAAGAGGAAAGAATCAGACTCACAAACCTACCTAGCTACATGGTGTTATGTCTCTTTCAGACCCTCACTCGTGATACCTCACAGGCATCACTCGTTCCCATAAGGTTAGGAAAAGGCCAGTAAAACCAATCATTCGGCAAGGCCTTAGTAACTCCGATCTTATGGCTATTTAACTGCCTTCCCCGCAGCTAGGGATCCGACTCTGGGGAACTAGTCTGACTCTTCACTCGAATAGAGGGAAATGGGGCTGAAAAGCCTGCCTAGGAAGATACCGGTCACTGGGATAGCACTATATATGCTCGGTCCGGGCTTTATTATAACTGGGATTAGAGAAGGTATCGATGCTTTTTTAAGTAGCAGAAGTGGTGGGTAAGCCTTGGCTTTTGTTGTGACTCTTGCTGTTGTTACGCGGAAAGCTGTCGTAGCTGTCGTCCCGGCTGCAGTATTCTAAGTGGCTAGCAAACCAACCAGTCTTTCTTTACCTTAGCGTTTGAGGGCATTCCCCTTGGAGTGGGATAGGGATAGGTTACTTGTTAAATCAGTTTAGTGCTTCTTTCTTCCAACTCGCTTCTAACAGCCTTTGAAGAAAGGAACCCCGCTTCTCTAGCAGCAGAAGGAAAGCAGTGACTCAGTTCGAAAAGGTGTGATAAAAAGAGCAATGACTCGTTTTTCACTCTAACTTGGATATGGTTTACCTGGGATCTTAGGATCCAAGGACTTAACGGCGCCTAGGTCTTTCACGTCTGATGCGAACTTCCTTCTCACAGGGAAGCCTTCCAATGCGTTTCTTTCACCAGTGGGTGTGACCTCTGATTTGGTCTACCTGTCTTAGGCTGCTAAGCCGGGCATTTAGGTTCGCTTAAGGCTGACTTCTCTTTCCTTTCAACCTTTTTCCGTTTATACGCTCGAGAACTGCTATTAGGCACAGGGCGCCCCACTCGTGTTGATACCTCCCAGGTGATAATATGCTCGCCTAGACTAATGGTAGGGAGAGGGAACACGAAGTTCATATATTCTCTTATACTATGCATTCCTATATTTGTTATTCCCATTAGCAACCCCCCCTGTCGGGGTGCCCCCCCTGGGCTGGGGTCGGGTGTTACGCCGAGTACGACAAATAAGGAACAAGAGCAACTACAAAAGAAAGACTGGGCTTCCCTCGTTAATAGCTACGGAATCCGAGTTTGCTTTCTTCTAGTCGGCCCTTAGCTCCAACTGTAGGAATATGAGTAAGAAGCCCTTTCAGACACGTTACTCCTTTCTATGCCAATGCTATCCTTAGCTGCTGGAAGAGTCGTTTGTTAGCCTTTCTAGTGGATCTAGGGCTTCCCTTAGGCCGTATAACCGGGATTCAGATCTTCCTAGACCTGTCTTTAGATCGAAGCTTTGGTTCCTAGTTATAGATTCCTAACTTTCAGTCCTGGAAGAATGCCTAGCTGTTAGAGTCTTGGCCCGGGAATACCTGTGAGTTAACTTACCGAGGGCTCTTAATATTAAAGATATAAAAACAGGAAGGCCTGAAAGGCCAATTAAGAGTGCTTTAACCTGCATTTCTGCTACTCTATATTGATTTCTTTCTGAACGGCTCTCGTAAACGGAGTCAACGACTTAAAACGAAAGCAAGAATTAATGGGTCCCTTACCCCGCGGTCTTTTATTAAAATATATTCTTCGTTAAACTGACTTGAATGGGCCAAGACACGAATGGGACTAAACTTCCGAAGAAAGGGGGAGGGGCGCTCCTTCTTGATAGGGACTTCCGCGAGGAGAGAAGCAAGGTAGCGGGTCTCAGATCTCTAACTAACTACTTATTCCTTAGCTGTTGAAGCTAGGGACTTGTTGGTGAATGGGTTTCACCTCCGTTTCTGCTACTATTCTATTCGAATAATTCCTTTTTCGGTTTATTGGAATGACTGCTTTAGAGTTGGGATTCGCATCCCCGAAAGGCCTAACAGTAACAGCCTGTTCTTCCCACCTTCCCTCTTGTGAGGCCCCAGTATAGTAAAAGTTTAGTAAGGAAAGTTAGCTAACACCGGAGTGGGCGATCTAACTGATTGAAAAATTGTCCCCTATCATCGGGCTAGAGAGCCTGTGGAATAAATTTTATACGATAGCTCCAGATGGGACTCTTCCTTCGCCGCCCTTAGTTCCTTAAGTTGATATCCCTTAGAAAGACCCCCTATTCTATAGTAAAAGTAGGGATATCAGCTTGCGCATGCGTTAAGAAAATAGTTAGCTTGCCTATTTTGAACCGAATATGACAGCCTCCTGCCAAAGGGACAGGATCGGCGGAAGAAAAAATGACAGAGTAAGATAAGAAACCCCACAATGAGAGCTATTAGCTTAGCTGGAGTTTTGCTTGGTCGGCTGAGTACGGAACGCTAGCTCTCTCTACTTTAACACTTCGTTCACTGCTGGCGCGGAGTAAGACATGCCACCTTAATGCACTAGCCAGTTAGAAGGATTTGAACTTTTACCGAACCGGCCTTCGAGACGAAAGGAACGAAAGCAGACAACATGAGTATGCTACTTAATGCGAGAATGCATTATAAGGGTTTGTCATGTTCCTACTCCAACTCCTGTGAGAATGGCCCTCCCCACTACAGACTACGCTCGGAAAGTCGGTGATAAGCAAGAAGAGAAGAATTTTAGAAAAGAGAAGCCCCGAGAAGTACTTCACTTAGCCTTTCTCTAGTAGTTGGGTGAGTACTCTCATACTCATACTAAGCCCTAGTTTCCGGCTATTCCGAATGCTAGCTTTCTTTTAGTAGAGCGGGGGGACACTTAAATGACTTATCCTGGGGCTATAAACTACTCATACTAGGAGCAATGGCCACTAGGAGGACTTACACTCATACTTAGATTACTGGGAGAATCAACGGGGAAAAAATTCTATTAGATGATATTACTCCCAGGCTATTACATCCTATATATAGCTTGCTTTTGAAAAAGACTCCTTTTTGCCATTTTCCATAGTAGTACTTCCTTATTGCTAGCCCCAGATCGGAGGGAAAGAGTGTTGTAACCGAAGTTCGGCAAGAATCTCGCCAACAAGGGATTCGATTCTCTTTTACGCTAGGTGAGAGATTGAACCCCAAGCCCGATCATCCTTCGAGTCATCGGGCATAACCAATCAAGCTTCTAAAAAGTATCTAAAAATTCCTGGAAACTCTATTCAATCTCATTACGAACGTTTGCTATCATTTATATCAGTTTCCGGTGAGGGGCTAGAGAAACAAGAAGCAAGACGAACTCATCTCAGTTACAGACAGCTCTTTCCGAGACTAAAATTAGACTATCCCTTTGTAGTGGGAAGTTCTTTCCTTTCCCGGGAATATGAATCCAAATATTGCTTTGTTGCTCGACCCATTTTGTTTAGCCAACGAGCGGAAGCGCACAACTAGATCATCCAATTTAGCACGAATTTAATAAGAAAGTCTGAGAAATCACCCCTTATCGAGCAAGGTAGGAGGGAACTGAAGCCGCCACTTTAATAGACTTTTTAAAGTCAAGCCACTTAAAGAAAGGTTCTGAAGACTCTGGCACCCCTTACTTCACCTCTTAATCTAAAGAGCCCCTTCTCCTTTGAAAAA